TGATGTCCATATAAAGGACACGACGAGCATAAATACCCTCTTTAACTTCTATTCTGACAGACTGAATATCTTTTATAAGGAATCGGAGGAAGATGCGACGATTTTTTCCAGGAAATCCCCAACGAAAAATACACACTATTCCTTCTTTTCTATCGAATCGATCATAACCACTACCTACATTCCACGAAATTGTGCACCACAAATAGGAGCTAATAAAAAGACCGGCGATCCCATAGAAAGACATCACGATCCCTTGTGGAAAAAAAAGAATTTGCTGAGACGGAAATAAAGATATCAAATTTCTACCAAGATAACTAGAAGTTCCAACCAATAAGAATCCTAATGAACCTAAAAAAAGGATAATGGCCCACCAGAAATTACTTGCTTTTCGAGACCCCATTATAGGTTCTATCCATATATGTTCTGATCGCCAACTCATACTTGATCCAGTTGTATTTTATTGAAATTGAGAAAAGACCCCAAATGAATTTGACTTTACTCTTTTTGTTTCCGAAGTAACTCTCATCAACTAGCACTAGTTTGATGTGAACCTTTAGGAGTCATTCATCAAATTGGTTAGATCTAAAATCTAAAATAATAACAGACCTTTCATATGATCCTACTATAGATATCGACATACATATAGATACGCTGACTTTACATTTCAGCCATCCGGCGATCCTGATCTATTTGAAAATAGCTAAAAGTCATTTACCCATATAGCATTTTCTGCAGGCATAAGAGCTTTTCTTTTATGTTCGGTGGAAGCCACATGTTATATCATATTCCACGAAATAGATATCTGTGTTATGATACAAGTCTAAGTTTGAAAAAAAAAAATGGATGAGATTGGATCCCATCGGATCTACACAATCTTGTTTTTTTGAACATGAAGAAATAAAGAAGCCATTGCAATTGCCGGAAATACTAGGCCTATTAAAGGCACAAAAATAGAGGGAAGGTTGAGAGTTATCATAGAATGGGTACCTCGATTTACTATTTTATTTTTACCTGTTTTTATTATTTAAAATGATAAAGATATCTTATAATAATTATAATTAAGAATTGGAATTCTTATTAATTCGTAGATATGGTAGAAAATTACTATCTATAGATAATGCTATAGATAATGAAAATCGAATTCAAAATTAAATTTAGTATATATAAGTATATAGTGAGTATATATAATATATCTCTAACTGAGTATATATACTAAGCACAAGGAATGTCGAACTAAATAAATGGACCTATTCATGGTTTTTCTACATGAAAGATATATATGATAATCGACTTTCATATTATTCTTCTTTTCTTCGTCTTTTGTTCTTGTCTTCTAATTTAATAAAGAAAAAGTTTCTTACAAATTAAAGTTTCTTACAAATTATCGAAAGATTCGTTAGAATCCAATCCAACCGGGATTTCTAGTCAAAATGGGATTCTCGGAAGATATAGAAAGATGTAAAACTCTATTCTATATTTTCATTATATATACATATGTAAGACGGGAATAGGAAATTCGTTTTATTCGCCTAATTTCATGAAAAGAAGAATTCACTCTTTTATTTTGTTGATAGAGGGTTGTTGATTACTAATCAACAATATAGGTAAAAAAAAAAGAGTTATCCGAAACTTTTGATTCTTTCTACAAGTAGATCTTATGTCACCAAATAAAACTCAATTCTTTTTATTTTTACTTGGATTCCTATAAACTAACTACTTGTTTGCTACAAATAAAATAATTGAACTTAATGTTCTACTTGATTGAATTTTGATTCAAAGGAAAGAAAGCGTGGAGCTGAAATAATTCACTTAGAACGCTTTTTAAAAGATTACGTGGTACGATTAGATCGAATAAGCCCTTCTGGAATAAATATTCAGCCGCTTGTGAACCTTCAGGTACTGTTTTATTTAATGTTTGTTCAATTACTCTTTTACCTGCAAATGCAATGTAGGCATTGGGTTCAGCAATAATGATATCCCCCAACATACCAAAACTCGCTGTCACCCCACCAGTAGTAGGAGATGTAAGGATTGATACATAGAATAACTTTTTATTTGATTGATAATCATATAAAGCAGAAGAGATTTTAGCCATTTGCATCAAGCTCAAACTTCCTTCTTGCATGCGTGCCCCCCCGGAAGCACACACTATAATAAGAGGTAGAAATTTCTTAGTAGCGTACTCAATCAAACGTGTGATTTTCTCCCCGACTACGGATCCCATACTACCCCCCATAAACTGAAAATCCATAACCCCAAGTGCTACGGGAATACCGTTTAGTTGACCTATGCCTGTTTGAACAGCCTCAGTTAATCCTGTCTTTCTTTGATAAGAATCAATACGATCCTTATAAGGCTCCTCCTCCGAATGAAATTCAATGGGATCCAGAGAGACCATGTCTTCATCCATAGGATCCCAAGTACCTGGATCAATCGAAAGTTCGATTCTATCTGAACTACTCATTTTCAAATGATATCCACATTGTTCACAAATATTCAT